AAGAAGGAGTTCGAACGCAGGTGTGGGCTAAATAAATCAATGGGCAGTCTTGGTCCTATTGAAAATACCAGTGAAGATCCAAATCGAAAAGTGAAAAACATTCATAGTTGGAGGAATCGGGACAATTCTAGTTGCAGTAATGTTGATTATTTATTCGGCGTTAAAGACATTCGGAATTTCATCTCTGATGACACTTTTTTAGTTAGTGATAGGAATGGAGACAGTTATTCCATCTATTTTGATATTGAAAATCAGATTTTTGAGATTGACAACGATCATTCTTTTCTGAGTGAACTAGAAAGTTCTTTTTATAGTTATCGAAACTCGAGTTATCTGAATAATGGATTTAGGGGCGAAGATCCCTACTATAATTCTTACATGTACGATACTCAATATAGTTGGAATAATCACATTAATAGTTGCATTGATAATTATCTTCAGTCTCAAATCTGTATAGATACTTCCATTATAAGTGGTAGTGAGAATTACGGTGACAGTTACATTTATAGGGCCCTTTGTGGTGGTGAAAGTCGAAATAGTAGTGAAAACGAGGGTTCCAGTAGACAAACTCGCACAAAGGGCAGTGATTTAACTATAAGAGAAAGTTCTAATGATCTCGAGGTAACTCAAAAATACAGGCATTTGTGGGTTCAATGCGAAAATTGTTATGGATTAAATTATAAGAAATTTTTTAAATCAAAAATGAATATTTGTGAACAATGTGGATATCATTTGAAAATGAGTAGTTCGGATAGAATTGAACTTTTGATCGATCCGGGTACTTGGGATCCTATGGATGAAGACATGGTCTCTCTGGATCCCATTGAATTTCATTCGGAGGAGGAGCCTTATAAAGATCGTATTGATTCTTATCAAAGAAAGACAGGATTAACCGAGGCTGTTCAAACAGGCATAGGCCAACTAAACGGCATTCCCGTAGCAATTGGGGTTATGGATTTTCAGTTTATGGGGGGTAGTATGGGATCCGTAGTCGGAGAGAAAATCACCCGTTTGATTGAACACGCTGCCAATCAAATTTTACCTCTTATTATAGTGTGTGCTTCTGGGGGGGCGCGCATGCAGGAAGGAAGTTTGAGCTTGATGCAAATGGCTAAAATATCGTCTGCTTTATATGATTATCAATTAAATAAAAAATTATTTTATGTATCAATCCTTACATCTCCGACAACTGGTGGAGTGACAGCTAGTTTTGGTATGTTGGGGGATATCATTATTGCCGAACCCAATGCCTACATTGCATTTGCAGGTAAAAGAGTAATTGAACAAACATTGAATAAAACAGTACCCGAAGGTTCACAAGCAGCTGAATACTTATTCCAGAAGGGTTTATTCGACCTAATTGTACCACGTAATCTTTTAAAAAGCGTTCTGAGTGAGTTATTTAAGCTCCACGCCTTTTTTCCTTTGAATCAAAAGTCAAGCAAAATCAAGTAGAGCACTAAGTTCAATTATTTTATTTGTGTTTGTAGCAAAAAAAGTAGTTAGTTTATCGGAATCAAAGTAAATAAGATAATAATGGCCTTTTCTTTGGTGATAGAAGATCTAATTGTAGAAAGAATCAAAACTAAAGTTGAGGATAACTCTTTTTTTGACCTATATTCCTGATTACGAATCAAGAAGCCTTTATCACCAAGAGCAAGAGTGAGTTCTTCCTTTCGTGAAATTAGGAAAATAAAACGAATTTCTTCTTGTCTTAGGTATATAATTTGAAATTTAAATATAGATAATAGAGTTTTGTATCTTTCTCTATCTCCCGAAAAACCATTTTAGCTAAAAATTCATGTTGGGTCGGATTCGAACGAATCTTTCGATAATCTGTAAAAAACTCTTTATCTATTTTTAGAAAATTAGAAGACAAGAACAAAAGAAATGAAGAAAAATCATAAAGTTTATTATCATACATATCTTTCTCATGTAGGAGATGAATAAGTCCATTTATTTAGTTCTACAGTTCTACATTCTTTGCACTTATTCTTATTATACGTACTCAGTTAGGTTTAGATATATAGATACTTAGATCTATACTAAGAATTTGAAATTCTTCAAATTCTATTAATAATAAATATTATCTAATTAGAATTCTTAGAATTCAAATTCTTAATTTAATTATAATTATTACAAGATATCTTTATTTATATAATAACATAATAAGAGATACAAATAGTAAATCGAGGTACCCCTTCTATGACAAATTTGAACCTTCCATCTATTTTTGTGCCGTTAGTAGGCCTAGTCTTTCCGGCATTTGCAATGGCTTCTTTATTTCTTCATGTTCAAAAAAACAAGATTGTTTAGATCCGCTGGGACCCAATCTCATCCATTTTTTTTGAAAACGTGGACTTGTATCATAACACGGATATCTATTTATTGGAATATAGTATAACATGTGATTTCCACCGAACATAAAGGAAAAAACTCTTATGCCTGCAGAAACATGATATATGGATATATCAATTCTAGTAATTTTCAAATAGATCAG